TATAATGGTGTTCAATTATCAGAAACAGAATTTCCGAAAAACTGGTTAACAGATGGTATTCAGATAAAAATCCTATTTCCTTTCTGTCTGAAACCCTGGCGCAAATCCAAACTACGATCCCATCATAGAGATCCAATCCAAAAGAAAGGGAAAACAGAAAATTTTTGTTTTTTAACAATCTGGGGAAAGGAAACCGAACTACCTTTTGGTTCTGCCCGACAACAACCTTCCTTTTTTGAACCTATTTATAATGAATTCGAAAAAAAAAAGATAAAAGTGAAAAAAAAATGTTTTCTAGTTCTAAGAGTTTTCAAAAAAAAAACAAAACAGTTTAGAAAGGTCTCAAAAGAAAAAACAAGATGGATTATCAAAACGATTCTATTTTTAAAAAGAAAAATAAAAGAGTTTGCAAACGTAAATCCAATTTTCTTATTTGTATTGAAGAAAGTATATGAACCGAATGAAAATGGAAAAGATTCCATAATCATAAGCAGTAATAAAATTGTTCCTAAATCGACATCGACCATTCGAATTAGATTCATGGATTGGGCAAATTATTCACTGACAGAAAAAAAAAAGAAAGATCTGTCCGATAGAACAACCCTAATCAGAAATCAAATAGAAAGGGGTGCAAAAGACAAAAGAAAAATATTTCTAACTCCGGATATAAATATTAGTCCTAACGATACAAGTTGTGGTGATAAAAGATCGGAATCGCAGAAACATATTTGGCAGATATCAAAAGGAAAAAGTAACAGATTCATATTCATACGCAAATGGCACTATTTTTTGACATTTCTCGACGAAAGAATATACATACATATCTTTCTATATACTGTTAATGTTTCTAGAGTCAACGTACAACTTTTCCTTGAATCAACAAAAAAGATTATCGATAAATACATTCACAAAGAAGGGATTGATGAAATAAATCAAAAAAAAATGCACTTTATTTCGACTATAAAAAAGTCTATTTCTAATATTAGTAAAAATAAATCAAAGATTTCTGGTGACCTATATTCCTTTTCACAAGCATCTGTATTTTACAAATTATCGCAAATCCAAGCTATTAATAAGAAGTATCATTTGAGATCTCTACTTCAATATCGCGAAGCATATCTTATTCTTAAGGATAGAATCCGGAATTTTTTTGGAACACGAAGAATATTAGATTCCAAATCAAGGCATAAAAAACTTCCGAATTCTGGAATGAATGAGTGGAAAAACTGGTTAAGGGGTCATTATCAATACAATTTATCTCAGGCTAGGTGGTCTAAATTAGTACCGCAAAAATGGCGAACTAGGGTCAATTGGCGTCGTACGATTCAAAATAAAGACTCAAAAAAGAATTCATATGAAAAAGCCCAATTCATTCATTACGAGAAAAAAAATGATTATGAAGTGAATTCATTGACGATAAAAAAAGCAAAATTAAAAAAAAACTACAGATATGATCTTTTTTCATATAAATATATTAATTATGGGGATAGGAAAGACTCATATATTTATCCATCCTCATTACAAGTAAACGAGGACCGAGAGATTCCATATAATTACAACACACCTAAAATTGAACCATTTTATGTACTGGGGGATATATGTATTAGTGATTATCTAGGAGAAGAGTCTATTATTGGTACGGGTAAAAGTACGGATAGAAAATATTTGGAGTGGAAAATTTTCGATTTATTTCTTAGAAAGAATATCGATATTGAGTCCTGGACCGATACGGATACCGGGACCAACATTAATAAAATGACTAAAACCGAGACTGATTATTATCAAATGATTGATAAGAAAGATCTTTTCTATCTCACGATTCATCAAGAAATCAACCCACCCAATCAAAAAAAAAAGTTTTTTTTGATGGGAATGAATAAAGAAATGCTATATCGCCCCATATTAAATACGAAATCTTGGTTCTTCTCAGAATTTGTGCCACTTTATGATGCATATAAGATCAAACCGTGGATTATACCAATCAAATTACTTCTTTTGATTTTTAATGGAAATGAAAACATTAGTGAAAACAAAAACATTAATGAAAATCAAAAAAAGGATCTTCGTATATCATCTAATCAAAAAGAATATCTTGAATTAAAGAATCGAAATCAAGAAGAAAAAGAACAGCTCGGCCACGGAAATATTGGCTCAGACGCACGAAAACGACAAAAAGATTTTGAAAAGGATTACACGGAATCGGACATTCAAAAACGTGAAAAGAAAGGACAACCCGAGAGTAACAAGAAAGCAAAACAAGAGTTATTCCTGAAAAAATATTTGCTTTTTCAATTGAGATGGGATGATCTTTTGAATAACAGAATTTTCAATAATGTTAAGGTATATTGTTTCCTGCTTAGACTAATAAATGCAAAGGAAATTGCTATATCCTCTATTCAAGGAGGAGAAATGCACCTGGATGTAATGTTAATTCAGACGAATCCAACTCTTCCAGAATTGATAAAAAAGGGAATATTGATTCTTGAACCAGTACGTCTGTCTATAAAATGGGATAGACAATTTATTATGTATCAAACCATAGGTATCTCATTGGTCCATAATAATAAATGCCAAACTAATGGAAGATATCGAGAAAAAAGATATGTTGATGAGAATTATTTCAATGGATCCATTGTACAACATAAAAAGATGCTTGTGAATAGAGACGAAAATCATTATGATTTGCTTGTTCCTGAAAATATTCTATCCCCTAGGCGTCGTAGAGAATTGAGAATTCTAATTTGTTTCAATTCCGGAAATAGGAATGCTATGGATAGAAATCCGGTATTTTTCAATGACAACAATGTAAGGAACTGGGGACAATTTTTGGATGAGGACAAGCATATTGATACAGATATAAATAAATTCATTCAATTCAAATTGTTTCTTTGGCCCAATTATCGATTAGAGGATTTAGCTTGTATGAATCGCTACTGGTTTGATACCAATAATGGCAGCCGTTTCAGTATGTCAAGGATACATATGTATCCACGATTCGGAATTAGTTGATGGTTGGTACATTTCCTATATATCAGGTGTCGGATTTGGATTGAATCTAGAAATGATTTGGCAGAATCTTCTTAGGTCAAAATAATTTTCTTTTGTGGGTACAAAAATTGCCCTTCTATCGAATCAAATTACAAATTGTACTTACAATTCATTTGAATTTAATTTTGATTTGATTTGATAGAATATAGAATAAAGTAATATATGAATAAATCCAGATTATTGGGTGTATCAGATCAAAATAACTGGCATTATTATTATTCCTGATTGGTAAAATCCATATCTGTGGAAAAAAAAAAAAAAGAGAGAAATTTTATTTTTATGGTTATGGTAAAAAATTCATTCATCTCAGTTATTCCGAAAGAAGAAAAAAACAAAGGGTCTGTTGAATTTCAAGTAATCAGTTTCACCAATAAGATACAGAGACTTACTTCACATTTTGAATTGCACAGAAAAGATTATTTATCTCAGATAGGTTTGCGGAAAATTCTGGGAAAACGTCAACGACTGCTGGCTTATTTGTCAAAGAAAAATAGAGTGCGTTATAAAAAATTAATCGATCAATTAGATATTCGGGAACCAAAAACTCGTTAATTTGAAGATTATTTGAATTCTTTGGTTTATTAGATCTTGAATTTTGATGAACCTCATTTATTTCCTTTTCGGCAATTCATAGAATAATGGATCGGAGAAGAAAACATATGAATGTACCGGCTACAAGAAAAGACCTCATGATAGTTAATATGGGTCCTCACCACCCATCAATGCATGGTGTTCTTCGACTTATCGTTACTCTAGATGGTGAAGATGTTATTGACTGCGAACCCGTATTGGGTTATTTACACAGAGGGATGGAAAAAATTGCGGAAAACCGAACAATTATACAATATCTTCCTTATGTAACACGTTGGGATTATTTAGCTACTATGTTCACAGAGGCAATAACGGTAAATGCACCAGAACAATTAGGAAATATTCAAGTACCCAAAAGAGCCAGCTATATCAGAGTAATTATGCTGGAGCTGAGTCGTATAGCTTCTCATTTATTATGGCTTGGACCTTTTATGGCAGATATCGGTTCACAGACTCCCTTCTTCTATATTTTCAGAGAAAGGGAATTGCTATATGACCTATTCGAAGCTGCCACAGGTATGCGAATGATGCATAATTATTTCCGTATCGGGGGAGTCGCTGCTGATCTACCTCATGGCTGGATAGATAAATGTTTGGATTTCTGCGATTATTCTTTAACAGGAATTGTTGAATATCAAAAGCTTATTACGCAAAATCCCATTTTTTTGGAACGAGTTGAAGGGGTGGGCATTATTGGTGGGGAGGAAGCAATAAATTGGGGTTTATCGGGACCAATGCTACGAGCTTCCGGAATCCAATGGGATCTTCGTAAAGTTGATCATTATGAGTGTTACGATGAATTCGATTGGGAAGTCCAGTGGCAAAAAGAAGGAGACTCATTAGCTCGTTATTTAGTACGAATCAATGAAATGACGGAATCCATAAAAATTATTCAACAGGCTCTAGAAGGAATTCCGGGGGGGCCCTATGAGAACTTAGAAGTTCGACGCTTTGATAGAGCAAGTGATTCCGAATGGAATGGTTTTGAATATCGATTCATTAGTAAAAAGCCTTCTCCCACTTTTGAATTGTCGAAACAAGAACTTTATGTGAGAGTCGAAGCCCCAAAGGGAGAATTGGGAATTTTTCTGATAGGGGATAATAGTGTTTTTCCCTGGAGATGGAAAATTCGTCCACCTGGTTTCATCAATTTGCAAATTCTTCCTCAGCTAGTTAAAAGAATGAAATTGGCGGATATCATGACGATACTAGGTAGTATAGATATCATTATGGGAGAAGTTGATCGTTGAAATGATAATTGATACGACAGAAGTACAAGCTATCAATTCTTTTTCCAGATCGGAATCCTTAAAAGAGGTCTATGACCTCTTATGGCTGCTTGTCCCTATTTTTACTCCTGTATCGGGAATCACAATAGGCGTACTCGTGATTGTGTGGTTAGAAAGAGAAATATCTGCAGGGATACAACAACGTATCGGGCCTGAATATGCCGGCCCCTTGGGAATTCTTCAAGCTCTAGCAGATGGGACCAAACTACTTTTGAAAGAGGATCTTCTCCCATCTAGAGGAGATGTTCGTTTATTCAGTATGGGGCCATCTATAGCGGTCATATCAATTCTACTAAGCTATTTAGTAATTCCTTTTGGCTATCGCCTTGTTCTAGCCGATCTCAGTATAGGCGTTTTTTTATGGATCGCTATTTCCAGTATTGCTCCTATTGGACTTCTTATGTCAGGATATGGATCGAATAATAAATATTCCTTTTCAGGTGGTCTACGAGCTGCTGCTCAATCTATTAGTTATGAAATACCATTAACTCCGTGTGTGTTATCAATATCTCTACGTGTGATTCGTTGGAACATGAACCTTTACCCCTTTCCTGGAAATAAAGGAAAGGGGTTGGATGTGTTGAATAGATACCTTTCTCTTTTTATTCATCATTCGGGTCGATGAGTTAAACCAGATAGTTATATGAGTGAAACAAAACAGCTTATGAATTTGCAGTAAGAAGATTGATTCTCATTCCCTATGTACGAGAGTAAAGTGGAAGTAAACATAAGCGGTCGAAACTGTTTACCCCAAGATTGGTTGATTAGTCATCATGACTTGAAGCGGGTGCAAAAGATCAACTGTATGGAGTTTCTACTATTGTATAGTATGTTGTTGTATGTTGTGTATGTTGTATGTATTACCATACCGGGGATCAATCAAAAATGAGTGGACGGTTAGGAACACAAAGGTACACAAAGGATTAGTGATGAAGATAATGTAAGGTATCCAAAGGGATATTTCTGCATAACATAAAAGGAATCATAATGAGGGCTTTAAGTTCGTAGAAATGATCAAGCAGTACTTCCTCACGATTCCGATCCAGAGTATGCTTCTATCCACTGATTAAATAAATGACTGTCGAGAACGAAGTAATCCTTTGATTTGATTTTTTAGAAACCCCCTTCTGAGTGAGAAAGAAGAACAGGAACGAAAGAAATGGAATGTAATAGGAAAACTGAATAATAAGAGATCTTTGTTTATTCTTTCTTTCCTCAATCCTATCCATATTTATACGGATAGAATTCTTATAATGATTTATCAACTATAACTCATGAATTAGTGTCTAATTCTTTTTCGTACGAAAAGTATGGGTCGAAATATCTATTGAAACAACGAGTATTTTATTGAAGGATTAAGTTATTACTGAACTAAAAGAATTCTAAGTCTAATTAGAAAATAAAGGATGAGATCAATTCGGAAGCGCTTTTTTTTTTTTTTTATTATGGCGGACGGAATTCCATTGGTCTAATTCGGGACTCTTCGATACATCTTTACTCTAATCTACACTACAAACATGCCGAGGTAATAATGAACCAGTCCTTAGATTTATTTGTGGCCATCGAGGAGCCGTATGAAGCTGAGGTCTCATGTGCGGTTCTGGAATAGCGATGGGAATAGTGATGTTATCATCGACTATGATTATCTAACAGTTCAAGTACAGTTGATATAGTTGAGGCACAGTCAAAATATGGGTTTTGGGGGTGGAATCTGTGGCGTCAACCTATAGGGTTTATAGTTTTTCTAATTTCTTCCCTAGCGGAATGTGAAAGATTACCTTTTGATTTACCAGAAGCAGAGGAGGAATTAGTAGCAGGTTATCAAACCGAATATTCAGGTATTAAATCTGGTTTATTTTACGTTGCTTCTTACCTAAATCTACTAGTTTCTTCATTATTTGTAACAGTTCTTTACTTGGGCGGGTGGAATTTCTCTATTCCGTACATATTCATTTCTGAACCTTTTGGAATAAATAAAACAGGTGGAGTCTTTGGAATGACAATTGGTATCCTTATTACATTAGCTAAAGCTTATTTGTTCCTGTTCATTCCTATCACAACAAGATGGACTTTACCTAGGATGAGAATGGACCAGCTATTAAACCTTGGGTGGAAATTTCTTTTACCTATTTCTCTAGGTAATCTATTATTAACAACTTCTTCCCAACTCGTTTCGCTATAACAAAATATGATATTCTAGATTCATAACCTATCTAGAGCAAGAGAAAGAAACATCAAACTATTCATGGATATCCACGATATGTTCCCTATGGTGACTGGGTTCATGAATTATGGTCAACAGACAATACGAGCTGCAAGGTATATTGGTCAAAGTTTCATGATTACCTTATCTCACGTGAATCGTTTACCTGTGACTATTCAATATCCTTATGAAAAGTCGATCACATCGGAGCGTTTTCGTGGTCGAATCCATTTTGAATTTGATAAATGCATTGCTTGTGAAGTATGTGTTCGGGTATGCCCCATAGATCTACCCGTTGTTCATTGGAGATTGGAAACGGATATTAGAAAGAAACGATTGCTTAATTATAGTATTGATTTTGGAATCTGTATATTTTGTGGTAATTGTGTCGAGTATTGTCCAACAAACTGTTTATCAATGACTGAAGAATATGAACTTTCTACTTATGATCGTCACGAATTGAATTATAATCAAATTGCTTTGGGCCGGTTACCAATGTCAGTAATTGGAGATTACACAATTCGAACAATTACGAATTCGACTCCAATCAAAATAATCAGGGGTAAACCTCTTGATTCAAAAACGATTACCAATTACTAAGATTCCGTTTTGATTTAAAGTAAAGGAGTGAGGCTTCTTTCATTTTGCTAGGTCAGTAAATAACTATTGATTGGTGAGAATCAAGGCTTGATTTTGATTTAGAATGGATTCATAGATCTGTGATGATTTCAAAATATACAATTTCGAACTACTCTTTCAGATACAGTAGCGGGATTGATCCAATAACTGTATCTATATAAATCTACACCCCTTTAGGATTCAATTAGGAACGTATCATATACAAGAAAAAAATAAGGTAACCTCTTTTTTCTTGGGTCGGTTAGTAAGTTTATGAAATATTTCGATTTATTTATCTCTTTTTTTACACATAATGGATTTACCTGGACCAATACATGATATTCTTTTAGTATTTCTGGGATCAGGTCTTATATTAGGGGGTCTGGGGGTGGTCTTACTTACCAACCCAATTTATTCTGCTTTTTCATTGGGACTGGTTCTTGTTTGTATATCCTTATTCCATATTCCATCTAACTCCTATTTTGTAGCTGCTGCACAGCTCCTTATTTACGTAGGAGCTGTAAATGTTTTAATCCTATTTGCTGTGATGTTCATGAATGGTTCAGAATATTACAAAGATTTCTATCTTTGGACCGTTGGGGATGGGGTCACTTCACTGGTTTGTACAAGTATTCTTTTTTCACTAATTACTACTATCTCGGATACGTCGTGGTACGGGATTGTTTGGACTACAAGATCAAATCAGATTATAGAGCAGGACCTAACAAGTAACGTTCAACAAATTGGGATTCATTTATCAACAGATTTTTACCTTCCATTTGAACTCATTTCTATAATTCTTTTAGTTGCTTTGATAGGTGCAATTGCTATGGCCCGGCAGTAAAGTAATTAAGTAATAAATACTTAGATCCAAAATAAAATAAATAAAGTCTTGTTTTGTTCTATGTTATCACATCCATTTTCCTTCAGTTCCATTTTCATATTCTATTGTTCATATATGAAATTGAAAGGGGTTTAGTTCGATCCATTACTAATACCTTACTTTGTTTCGTACTTCATTTATATTCTAATCAAATCGGTGAAATTGTTGTTCATATTGAAATGAATCAAAATTGATGAGGGGTTGGTCAATGATGACCGAACATGTACTTATTTTGAGTGCCTATTTATTTTCTATCGGTATTTATGGATTGATCACAAGTCGAAACATGGTTAGAGCACTTATGTGTCTTGAACTTATACTGAATGCGGTTAATATAAATCTCGTAACATTTTCTGATTTGTTTGATAGTCGTCAATTAAAAGGAGATATTTTCTCGATTTTTGTTATAGCTATTGCAGCCGCTGAAGCAGCTATTGGGCCGGCTATTGTTTCATCGATCCATCGTAACAGAAAATCAACTCGTATCAATCAATCGAATTTGTTGAATAAATAGTATTAATGATATAAATAAAGACAGATATCCACAAAATATTCACTAATTTAGAACTAGCATGTATGATTCGTATGACCATGCTTGTTGAAACGTAAGAAATCAAAGTATCTTGGCCCTTGCTCATGAACAGATCCAGAAATAGATTGATTATCAAAAAAGTTCTGGTAAACCACTGATTCGTCTGGCGTCTACAACATAATATATATAATTCAATTACTAATGAAGCCAGATCGAAAATTCATAAAGTTCAAAAAATTTATAGATCCAATGTCGCATTCAGTAAAGATTTATGATACATGTATAGGGTGTACTCAATGTGTACGAGCCTGCCCCACAGATGTATTGGAAATGATACCTTGGGACGGATGTAAAGCTAAACAAATTGCTTCTGCTCCAAGAACAGAGGACTGTGTAGGTTGTAAGAGATGTGAATCCGCTTGTCCAACGGATTTCTTGAGTGTTCGGGTTTACTTATGGCATGAGACAACTCGCAGCATGGGTCTAGCTTATTGATACGTTCTAGAAAAATCCACTTGAATCCATTTGATTCCTCTTTACCGACAAAAACCCGTACTCGAGAAATTATTCCGAGCGCGGGTTTTTCTGGTCAAAGTCTATCTTGTCTTTACCACGAGTTATTTTCCTTGGTTAACAATAATTGTTGTTTTGCCGATATCCGCGGGTTCGTCAATTTTCTTTCTCCCTCGTAGAGGGAATAAAAATAAGGTGGTTCGGTGGTATACTATTTGTATATGCTTATTAGAACTCCTTCTAACGACCTATGCGTTCTGTTATCATTTCCAATTGGACGATCCATTAATCCAATTAGAAGAGGCTTATAAATGGATAAATACTTTTGATTTTCACTGGAGACCGGGAATCGATGGACTTTCCATAGGACCCATTTTACTGACGGGATTCATCACTACTTTAGCTACTTTAGCGGCTCGGCCAGTTACTAGAGATTCGCGATTGTTCCATTTCCTGATGTTAGCAATGTATAGTGGTCAAATAGGATCATTTTCCTCTCGAGACCTTTTACTTTTTTTCCTCATGTGGGAATTAGAATTAATTCCTGTTTACCTACTTGTATCCATATGGGGAGGGAAGAAACGTCTGTACTCAGCTACAAAGTTTATTTTGTACACAGCGGGGGGTTCTATTTTTCTCTTAATGGGAGTTCCGGGTATGGGTTTATATGGCTCCAATGAGCCAACATTAAATTTTGAAACATTAGCTAATCAATCGTATCCTTTGGGATTGGAAATAATATTCTATATTGGCTTCCTTATTGCTTATGCTGTCAAATCGCCGATTATACCCCTACATACATGGTTACCAGATACCCATGGAGAAGCACATTACAGTACATGTATGCTTCTAGCGGGAATCTTATTAAAAATGGGAGCGTATGGATTGGTTCGGATCAATATGGAATTATTACCCCATGCTCATTCTATATTTTCTCCCTGGTTGATGATAGTAGGAGCGATTCAAATAATCTATGCAGCTTCAACTTCTTTCGGTCAACGCAATTTAAAAAAGAGAATAGCCTATTCTTCCGTATCTCATATGGGTTTCACACTTATAGGAATTGGTTCCATAACCGATACGGGAATCAATGGAGCCATTTTACAAATAATCTCTCATGGATTTATTGGTGCTGCACTTTTTTTCTTGGCAGGAACGAGCTACGATAGAATACGTCTTGTTTATCTCGACGAAATGGGAGGAATAGCTATCCCAATGCCAAAAATATTTACCATGTTCAGTAGCTTCTCGATGGCTTCTCTTGCATTGCCAGGAATGAGTGGTTTTGTTGCGGAATCAGTAGTATTTTTTGGAATAATTACTAGCCCGAAATATCTTTTAATGCCAAAAATACTAATAACTTTCGTAATGGCAATTGGAATGATATTAACTCCTATTTATTCATTATCTATGTCACGTCGGATGTTCTATGGCTACAAGCTATTCAACGTTCCAAACTCTTATTTTTTTGATTCTGGACCACGAGAACTATTTGTTTCGGTCTGTATCCTTCTACCTGTAATAGGTATTGGTATTTATCCTGATTTCGTTCTCTCGCTATCAATTGACAGGATAGAAGCTATTCTATCTATTTATTTTCATAAATAGTTTTCATCAATAAGACATTACATTAATGTAAAAGAACTGTGTGATTTTTAAAAGCGTTCAATGAAAGAAAAAAAAAATGAAGTGAATTATAATCAGATACATCTAAAGTTTTTTCGAACCATTTGAATCACTACTTGATTCAAATGGTTCGAAAAAACTTGCACAAACCTTCTTTATATAATATACGGGACGATGTTCCTATGTATTCTTCAGGCCCTTTCTTCAATTAGTTGTTAATGTGAATGAACCATAACTATGTAGTCCTATTCCTAATAGATTGACCCCAAAATAGCATATCCAAATTATAAGAAATCCTATAGAAGCCACAATTGCCGAATCCACACCCTGAAAGCTCTGATTTGTTCTACTGTGTAAATAAATCGCGAATATGGTCCAAGTAATAAATGCCCAAGTTTCCTTGGGGTCCCAATTCCAATAAGACCCCCATGCCTCATTAGCCCATACTGCTCCCGAAAGAATACCTATGGTTAAAAAAGTAAACCCTAGACTAATGACACGATAACTACACTGATCTAATTGTTGAGTTAATTGATACCTGTGATAATTTCTAAATGAAAGAAAAGAAGTGTTTTGTAAAACGCTTCTTTTTTCATTCACAAAGGAAAATGACCCAATTAATAAATGATTGCTTTTGCGAGGAATATCTAGGTTTTTTCGAAATGTAATGACTAAAAGAGCTATGGATAATAACGATCCACATAAAAGAGCTGCATAACTCAATAACATCATACTTACGTGCATCATTAACCACTGGGATTGTAGAGCAGGTACTAATATTGCAGATTGATGCATTTCGGTTGAAAGACCCGAAGTGGCAAAGCCTTGGGTAAAAATAGCACTTGGCGCGGTTATTGCGCTTAAATAACTTTTCTGGTTCCGTCTTTTAGGAAACATATGAATAATGGAGAAACTCCATGAAAGAAACATTAAAGATTCATATAAATCGCTTAACGGCAAATGTCTCGAATAAATCCAACGAGTAACTAATAATCCTGTTATACAGAAAAAGGTAGCCATCATGGCTTTTTCTGACAAATCAAATAGTACTACGGTTTCATGGATTAATAAGGTCATCAAATGAATCGTAATAACAATTGAAATGATAGAAAAAGAGATGTGAGTTAATATATGTTCTAAAGTGGCAAATATCATAATTTTTTTTAGGGGGGTATCCCCAATTACGGAATGGAAATCCGGAATTGAATTCATTATAGGATCTATTGTGCCTTTTTTAGAGGATGCCGCCACTCGGACTCGAACCGAGATGCTCTAGCACTGCTTCCTAAGAGCAGCGTGTCTACCAATTTCACCATGGCGGCATCATCGAAATAATCATAGTCCATATGATGTTCAATCGTCGAGATTGAGGGATTTAATGCAATCTATTTTAGGAAATGTTAGAATCGATGAATAAAGACCCGTTCAAATAAATATTTAAACGCTCAATAATCCTTAGTATCGTGGCAGGGGGTCGTTTTAAACAGCGGGCTTTTCCGTATTATAAGTTCTTCTGGAATAGTTGGAACTAGACGGTTATGCCCTGAGTCCAGGTATAGAACTAAGAATTTTTTTCTCATTTTTTGACGATTCATTTCTCATTTATCTGATTTGATAGATCCGAAATGAAAAAGATTCATTTTTCAATGAACAAAATAAAACAAGATTTTTTATATATCACAACTTCATCACTACATCCAAAGGATTTCTATGAAAATTTGGATAGTTTGGTATCAAAGATGTATTAATGATTGGGATCTTCATTGTATACAGAACATAATTTGTGTGAGGATTTACCAAACCCATTAGGTATTGGACCGGGCATATCGTATAACAAAAGAGTTTCAATCTTTATCGGAATTCTACTGTATGTACTTTAACTTAGAAAACTTAGAAAATCAAATTTAAACTGATAAGATCTCTTTATATATAGATTTGAAATCTAATATTAATAGATAAAATAATTTAGATATTGGATCTAGATATATCGATTGATCGATCCTCCAGCTCAAGCATGGGATAGGATCCATTGGGGTTGGATTACGTAACGTAAGATTGACTCATTATTTAGTACATAAATATCGATCTAAATGGGATCCTGGCAGTTTTATTATTTTGTGTTTTTTTTTTTTATCTGTTCGAAACAAGAGGGAGTCCTTGTAGATATGTAGTGATTCAGAGAGCTACAAATCAAAGTTTTAAAATGTATATTTTAATCAATTAGTTTCAATAATCCATTGACTTTGACTATGAATCTTACCCCCGCCTTACTTTGGAACAAAAAAGGGGGCTCTAACCTCGTTCATACTTGTTTCAGATTTTCCAAAAATCTTAATGATGTATAACTATTGGAGATACATAATCCAATAAGGCAATCCCTTCCTAAGAAAAAAAGGAAGAGTTTTGTTATTGTGAAAAATGAATCGATGGGGAAAGTTACAATCCCCATCTCGCGAATTATAAAAACCAATCAATGAAAGGTGAAACCTTGTATTTTGTGTCTAACTACTTCTTTTTCTTTCTTTTTTTTTTTTTTCAAACAAAAAAAGAAATCATTTTTAGAACCTAGTATACAGAATACTTCATATTCTACATACCACAACAGCTAGTTCTATCTCATATTGATGAGTTCAAAACATTAGTTAATGTGAATTCTTCATCTTATAAATTTAATCATCCAATTCATCGAGTCATGCTGATGCAGATTCAGATCATTCCAAGGCTTTATTACTTGTTTGTCGCACAAAAAAACTTTTTGAATGCCCGGTAGAAATAGATTTAGCTAAAGATAAAGCTTTTGCCGCGGCCTGATATCCCCTTCCTTTCCAAATATTTCTACGAATATGCTTTTTTGACAGAGAAGTACGTTTCTTTGGAACCGCCATTTCAAAATAAAAGGGTCACTCATTTTTATAGTTGGACGTGAAAGACATTTATTGTTCAATTCAAAATAGATTGTTCTTTCTATTAACTATTCATTATCTATCTTTATTCCATAGCCGATACTTATGCTTACTTCATAACATAGAAGAGTATGGATACAGATAGATCAGCATCGCATATGGTATCATTAAGGATAAAAAAAGAAATGAAATAGAAGAAAAAAGAAAAAACGATGTGATTTTCAAGGGAATTTTTTTTTTTTCACATTTCCATTACATCCAATGTTCGAAGAAAGAATAATTTGTACTGATTGGGGGCTTCATATCTTTATTCAATCTATGTCTACGGGCGGGATCTACTACCGTTGAATCGGATGCCATTGATAAGAATTAAAAAGGTTCCAATTCATATCTCAGTCTATTTAGATAATATATATATATATTATAAATGTTATTTTTAATAAATCGAAAAGCTTAAGAACCCTTTCCTAATTTAGGAAACCAATAATGAATGTAACCTTTTTCTATTAATTGATCAAGCTCGGAGATAGAGTCCACATAATTTAAATTGAAATTAAATCTAAAGTAGTTAATCCGTTAAACAATACATTACTTGATAAAATAAAGGGAATTTGAGTAATTTCTCTTTTTAGTTCTATGCGAAGTGACAAGTATTCTAGCATTTTTCATAAACACATAAACATAAGTTTGTTTTATTGGACTAGAAGCCAATCAATTCCAGAATTTGTTTTAGTTAATGACTCCGAAGAAACTAAAAAAAAACTAGGTTTATTGGATCGAGTTATTGGCAGATCCTACGATACATATCAGAATAAAGTACTTGAAATTTGGGTATCATTCTTTTTCCTTACTATATTGATATAAATATGGATAGAAATCACCGTATCGTATGTATATAGTAGAATAATTGAAAATCTCGTATTTTTTATCTTAATAAATATCTTCGTTAATAACTAGGTAGTAGCTTTTAACTAGTAACTTGATTATTTGAATTTTTTGTTTTTTTTTTTTCAATAGTTTGGAAAGAATCAGAATAATTAAGAATGAAAAATCATATTTGAGTTCTTTTATATCTTGTATATCTTGATTTTTTTTTTTATTTATTTGATTATTGCTCCTTCCGGAAGAAATAAGGGCTGGTGAATGGGAAACAATTAATAAGAATAAAAAAAGAAAGTTTGATTTTCTTATGGAACATACATATCAATATGCATGGATCATACCTTTCGCTCTACTTCCAGTTACTATGTCAATAGGGTTGGGACTTCTGCTTGTTCCGACCGCAACAAAAAATCTGCGTCGTATGTGGACTTTTCCTAGTGTTTCATTGCTAAGTATAGTTATGGTTTTTTCGTCCGATCTGTCTATTCAACAGATAAATGGCAGTTCTATCTATCAACATCTATGGTCTTGGACCATCAATACTGATTTTTCCTTAGAGTTCGGCTACTTGATCGATCCACTTACTTCTATTATGTCAATACTAATCACTACGGTTGGAATCATGGTTCTTATTTATAGTGACAATTATATGTCTCATGATCAAGGATATTTGAGATTTTTTGCTTATATGAGTTTTTCCAATACTTCCATGTTGGGATTAGTTACTAGTTCCAATTTGATACAAATTCATATTTTTTGGGAACTAGTGGGAATGTGTTCGTATTTATTAATAGGTTTTTGGTTCACACGACCGGCTGCCGCAAATGCTTGTCAAAAAGCGTTTGTAACTAATCGTGTAGGGGATTTTGGGTTATTATTAGGAATCTTAGGTTTTTATTGGATAACAGGGAGTTTCGAATTTCGAGATTTGTTCGAAATCTTCAATAACCTGATCCGTAATAATGGGGTCAACTCTTTATTTGCTACTCTGTGTGCCTCCCTATTATTCGTCGGTGCAGTTGCTAAATCCGCACAATTTCCCCTTCATGTATGGTTACCTGATGCCATGGAGGGGCCTACTCCTATTTCAGCTCTTATCCATGCTGCTACTATGGTAGCAGCAGGCATTTTTCTTGTCGCTCGATTTCTTCCGCTTTTCACAGTCATACCTTACATAATGAATCTCATTTCTTTGATAGGTGTAATAACGGTACTATTAGGAGCTACTTTAGCTCTTGCTCAAAGAGACATTAAGAGAAGTTTAGCCTATTCTACAATGTCTCAATTGGGTTATATTATGTTAGCCCCAGGGATAGGCTCTTATCGAGCTGCTTTATTCCATTTGATCACTCATGCCTATTCGAAAGCATTATTGTTTTTAGGATCCGGATCAATTATTCATTCAATGGAACCCATTGTTGGATATTCTCCAGATAAAAGTCAGAACATGGTTCTTATGGGTGGTTTAACAAAATATGTGCCAATTACAAAAAATACTTTTTTATTAGGTACACTTTCTCTTTGTGGAATTCCACCTCTTGCTTGTTTTTGGTCTAAAGATGAAATTCTTAATGATAGTTGGTTGTATTCACCTATTTTCGCGATAATAGCTTGTTTCTCGGCGGGGTTAACTGCATTTTATATGTTTCGGATGTATTTACTTACTTTTGATGGTCATTTACATGCTCATTTTCAAAATTACAGTGGCACTCAAAATAGCTCGTTCTATTCAATATCTATATGGGGGAAAGAAGGAACCAAACCAGTTAACAGAAATTTGTTTTTATCAACAATGAATAATAATGAAAAGGTTTCCTTTTTTTCGAAGAAGATATACAAAATGAACGGAAATGTAAGAAATCTGATACGCTCCTGTAGGATTTATTTTGAAAATAAAGACACTTCAACGTATCCCCATGAATCAGACAATACTATGCTTTTGCCTCTACTTATATTGGTCCTATTTACTTTGTTCGTTGGATCCATAGGAATTCCTTTCGATCAAGGAGTAATCGATTTTGATATATTATCGAAATGGTTAACTCCATCAATAAACCTTTTACATCAAAATTCGAACTATTCTGTGGATTGGTATGAATTTGTGACAAATGCAATTTATTCAGTCAGTATAGCCTGTTTTGGAATATTCATAGCGTCTATTTTATATGGGTCTGTTAATTCATCTTTTCAGAATTTGGACTTAATCAATTCATTTGTTAAAAAAACAGGCTCTAAGAAAATTTTATTGGACCGAATAATAAATGTGATATACAATTGGTCATATAATCGTGGTTACATAGATCTTTTTTATGCAACATGCTTAACTACAAGTATAAGAGGATTAGCTGAAGTAACTCATTTTTTAGATAGACGGGTAATTGACGGAATTACCAATGGTGTTGGTGTTGCAAG